AAAAAACCCAATTGGATTGGTAAGATATCTATGATTGCTATTCATATTTTTTCTTTGTAAAGAGATCCTAATTGTCAAGCAAAGTTATCTCAACTCTAATAAATACTTGTATAAAATGAATTGAAAAAAAAAAAAAAGAAATACAAAAAGAAATGGTAATGGGAGCATTTGTCCTATATGTACAAATCCAAATCGGGCGGATCTTTACCCGGAGTAGAGCATAAACCTAAAAAGATGAAACAGACCCATTCAGGAACAAGAAAATACCATCGCGGTTTGAATTAAATCTCGATGAAAGAATACATCAATGAGAAGTTAATTCGATAAGTTTAATGACCCTTTCTTATAACTTATAATTTTATAATGGAAAATCGAAAATATAAAAAAGGAGTCAAAACTCGTCTTTATTGAAAAATCGAAGAAAAGCCCTTTCGTTAGAAGTAAGAAAGAACCTTTCTAGAAAAAAAGAAAGAGGGCTGGAATCTATACATTGATTCACAATTTTTTTGAACCGTATGCATCAAAAGACGCATGTACGGTTCCTAAGGGATACAATTTTACCCTAATCAACCGACTTTATCGAGAAAGATTACTTTTTTTAAGCCAAGGGATTACTAGCGAGCTTTCGAATCAACTTATTGGTCTTCTGGTATTTCTCAGTATGGAGGATGATGCCAAAGAGATGCATTTGTTTATAAACTCTCCTGGGGGCTGGGTAATACCTGGGATTGCCCTTTATGATACTATGCAAATTGTGCTACCAGAGATCCATACAGTATGCGTAGGATTAGCCGCTTCAATGGCATCTTTTATCCTGGTCGGAGGAGAAATTACCAAACGTATAGCATTCCCTCACGCTTGGCGCCAATGAGGTTTTTATTTGAGAGAAAAAAGAAGACTATGCCTTCGCCATATGAATACTAAGTAATAATAGCATGGCACTTCGAATTCGATATGAGAAATTTTTGTATTGTTTTTTTTTTTTCAAAACATTAGATTCTGTATCGAGAGAGTAGTATGAGATAAGGGGTATTTCCGATTTTCTCTTATCTATCGGGAGTTCAGTTTAGCGTCACAAACTTTTTTGTTTTCATGCCGGAGAGTTCTTAACAATATTTATGTTATGAAAGAGTACGAAAAAAAAAAAAAGATTTTTTCCTTATTTGATCGGATTAAAAAGAAACTTTGGGATTGCTGAATCACAGACAAAAAAAGAAAAAAGAAACATATAAAGCAACGGAGCCATCATAGTATTTTTTAACTCCTCCGAAAGGAAGGATGGCAATTTGATTATTTACCCATCTGATCTGAGTCTGATAGATTCTATTTTTTTCTTTCTTCAATAGAAAGGAGGGGGGTCAATTTTCTTGTAGAGCCGTATGCACAAAAGATGCCTGTACGGTTGTTCAATTCTATCTTTTTTCTATTCTTTATCTTTCTTTTCTCTTTGCTTTATCATGCGAGATAGGGGAAGCTTTTATTTTGTTATATCATCAGGGTAATGATGCATCAACCTGCTAGTGGTTTTTATATGGCACAAGTAGGCGAATTTGTCCTGGAAGCGGAAGAACTGCTGAAACTGCGTGAAACCCTCACAAGGGTTTATGCACAAAGAACGGGCAACCCCTTATGGGTTGTATCCGAAGATCTGGAAAGAGATATTTTTATGTCAGCAACAGAAGCCCAAGCTTATGGAATTGTTGATCTTGTAGCAGTTCAATGAAAATAACATGGATTTCGCGCAAATCTGTGATTTGAGATTTTATCTTCGAATTTAATATTCTATTAAATAGAAGTAATTCATCATCATTCGGTTAGGATCAATCTAAACCAACCCATCATATTATGTATACGATTCAACATGCCAACTATTAAACAACTTATTAGAAATACAAGACAGCCAATCAGAAATGTCACGAAATCCCCCGCTCTTCGGGGGTGCCCTCAGCGTCGAGGAACATGTACTAGGGTGTATGTGCGACTCGTTTAGATCATGAGCTGGCACAAAAGCAAGAAAACTACTTTTACAGTATCAACGATCAGTACCGGTGAATGGGATAGGATGGAAAAAGGAACTCCATTCATTATTAAAAAAAAACTCTATCATATCCCTCTATTGTGTATTAAGTTTATGGTTTCCGTTGGTGTAAATCCAATCACCTGAATTTAAGATGATAAGAAATTCTCCATTGGTAACAAATGGTTATCCATTAAGCGGAGGAAATCTTATTTTAAAAGCATAAAACATAAATATTAGGTAGGCTCCCAATCTGGCAAGAACGGACTAAGAGGGTCAGCTACCCAGCAAACTTTCATAATTAAATACCGTTACTGTATAGGTAGATCTGATTGTGAAAGACCTATTACTGGATAATTCATGGGTAGAGCCAAAGCGTGTGAACTATACAAGTTCCCAATAACATCAATTAGTTGATTAAATATTAAATTAAAGTATAAAGTAAAGGCTCCGGTGTATAGAGAAGACCTCACCGTTTAAGAA